TCAAAAAAGGGGGGTTCCTCCTTTTATCGTTGTATGTGAAAGACATGTATTCTTCAAAATAGATCGTTCTTTTTAGTTATTATCTATACTTATTTCGTGTATGTGGATAATTTTTTTAATATACTCTTTTTAATATACATTGTTTTTTTACTTTAACATATAAATATATATAATACAAATATATTTATATATACATGTATATGTGATATATATATCACATATACGTATGCGCGCACATCACACATCACATATATAAATGAAACGAGAGAAAAAAAATCAGAATAATTAAGAATCCCAATATTTGACTTTTTTTTTTCAGATATTTTTTTTGTTGATTTCTTTTATTATTTATCCTTTCTAAAAGGATAAAAAAGATAAGAATTGGTGAATCGAGAACAATTTGTAATTATAAGAAAAAAGAGGTTCTTTTCTTATGGAACATACATATCAATATGCGTGGATAATACCTTTTCTTCCACTTCCAGTTACTATGTCAATAGGATTTGGACTTCTACTTATTCCGACAGCAACAAAAAATATTCGTCGAATGTGGGCTTTTCCTAGTGTTTTACTCTTAAGTATAGCTATGGTGTTTTCAGCCAATCTGTCTATTCAACAAATAAATGGAAGTTTTATCTATCAATATCTATGGTCTTGGACCATCAATAATGATTTTTCCTTAGAGTTTGGATACTTGATCGATCCACTTACTTCTATTATGTCAATACTAATTACTACTGTTGGAATCATGGTTCTTATTTATAGTGACAAGTATATGTATCACGATCAAGGATATTTGAGATTTTTTGCTTATATGAGTTTTTTTAATACTTCTATGCTGGGATTAGTTACTAGTTCAAATTTGATACAAATTTATATTTTTTGGGAACTTGTGGGAATGTGTTCTTATTTATTAATAGGTTTTTGGTTCACACGACCAATTGCAGCAAGTGCTTGTCAAAAAGCTTTTGTAACTAATCGTGTAGGGGATTTTGGTTTATTGTTAGGAATCTTAGGTTTTTATTGGATAACAGGTAGTTTAGAATTTCGGTATTTGCTTGAAATAACTAATAACTTAATCCAGAATAATGGGGTCAATTCTTTATTTGCTACCTTGTGTGCTTCTTTATTATTCGTCGGTGCAGTTGCTAAATCCGCACAATTCCCCCTTCACGTATGGTTACCTGATGCTATGGAAGGACCCACTCCTATTTCGGCTCTTATACACGCTGCTACTATGGTAGCAGCAGGAATTTTTCTT